AATTCGATATCTACACGTGGCAAAATCCTATCAACAATCTATTCCATAGATATTTATTTGCGCTGGAATTAACGACCAATCCATGCTAATATTAGTTTTTTTAGTGAAGAATAGAAATAGAAATGGGGCGTGGCCAAGTGGTAAGGCAACGGGTTTTGGTCCCGCTATTCGGAGGTTCGAATCCTTCCGTCCCAGTTATCTCAGAAAAGAAAAAAAGGAATATATATATTCCTTTTTTGAACAACCCTCTGTTTAAGAGTGTAATATTGGATAGAATGTGATTCTTTTTTCTAATTTTTACTGATTCTTCTTCTTCTCTAATCATATTTTTTTTTTATGATTGATCCTCCCCATCATCCCCATAGAATTGGGGGGGGTGGATAGAATTTAATCAGCAATGAAAAGGTATCCATTTTCTGTTTAAGAGTGTAATATTGGATAGAATGTGATTCTTTTTTCTAATTTTTACTGATTCTTCTTCTTCTCTAATCATATTTTTTTTTTATGATTGATCCTCCCCATCATCCCCATAGAATTGGGGGGGGTGGATAGAATTTAATCAGCAATGAAAAGGTATCCATTTTCTGTATGAATCTCATTAACAAACGATCGAGTAAATTACATATGTAACAGATCCATTTTCTTTGAACCTAATTTTTAGGCATTTTTTCTTTGTCTCTTATAAAAATGGTTGTAAATCGCTCTAACATTTGAGGCGGTTGTTCATACATTTTTTTTTTATGGTTAGTAATCAGATGAAAGAATAACGTTCCCTTAATATATCAATCTTTTTTATCCACTTTATCCAATTCCATAAAAAAAGAAAGAAATTGGATTTTTTTCAATTGATCTATCTTATGAGTCTTTGATATTTGGAAAAGTGTGAGAGTGCTGAATCTATCCTATCGAGTCACTGCAAGATGGAGATTCAAAAAGAATTCATTTATTCGTGTTAATTAAATGGAATAAAAAAAATGTTGTAGTTAGAAATATGGGGATTAATTCATTATTGCTGAGACTTTTTCAGAAAATATCTACCCATTAATAACCATTATAGAAGGACAAAAGTATAGATTACTATTTACCGACAGACCCAATGACTATTCATGATTCCATAATTGAATCAATTACATACTGATTCCAAGCTAGAGGAATGTTATGGTAAAACTTCGTTTGAAACGATGTGGTAGAAAGCAACGTGCGACTTGAAGGACATGATCAGCTGTGGATGTAAAAATCCACCATTTTATTAGGAATGAAAGTGCTCTTGGCTCGACATCTGTTGTTCTGTTCGACTAGAACCCCCAGTTTTTTTGGGACTCGACATCTGTTGTTCTGTTCGACTAGAACCCCCAGTTTTTTTGGGATTGTAATGAAAATAGTACATGATGGAGCTCGAGTAGAAAGTATTGAGTCATTTCTCAAGGGCAAGGGTCTAGGGTTAGTGCCAATGAATAAGCTGGAATAACTTCGTAAGTATATTTTCGATATATAAATTGAAAGAATTCAATTCGAGAAAGTTTCAAATCCAAAAAGAAAATTTGTTGGGCTTGGTAAAACTCTTTCAATCAAAAGTGTAACACGCGGGAATTAACCGTTCTTATAATTCGTTGATAGAAAGAAATCACAAAAAGGTATGTTGCTGCCATTTTGAAAGGATTAAGGATCACCGAAGTAATGTCTAAACCCAATGATTCAAAGAACAGATAAAGGATCCTGGAACAAGGAAACACCATTTTCAATTGTCTCAACAACTAAATCAGAATGAAGAATAAAAACGGATTTTAAACGAGACAAGAAGGGGGTTAGAGACCACTCAATAAACGAAATGCCTAAGGTTTTTTTTTTGAGCTATTGAGGAGTTATCCAACTTGAGTTATGAGTACAATTTTTTTTTTTAGGAAAGAAAAAGGACTTAAATCATAGTCTAATTGATTTGAAGATTTTATGGATCTATATTGCCATGATAATTCTATACACAAACATAGACATAACTTCGAATCATTTTTTCTTGAGCCGTACGAGGAGAAAACTTCTTATACGTTTCTAGGGGGGGTCTTGTTCATCTACATCTATCCCAATGAGCCGTCTACCGAATCGTTGCAATTGATGTTCGATCCCGAAGAGACGGAAGAGATCTTCGGAAAGTTGGTTTTTATGATCCGATAAAGAATCAAACTTATTCAAATGTTCCTGCTATTCTATATTTCCTTGAAAAAGGCGCTCAACCTACAGGAACTGTTCATGATATTTCAAAGAAAGCGGAGGTTTTTAAGGAACTTCGCTTTAATCAAACGAAATTCAATTAATGAAAAAAAGTGTGGGGATGACTCGTAGATCATATATAGTATAAGTTTTTCTATACTATTCCTCCTTCTCTTACTGTATCCATACCCATTTATATTATTGTTCCCATAGAATCCCATGTTATATTGTTCTATAATGAACAAAAGAAATATAAGCTAGATATTAAAAAATCACGCAACTCAAATTGGATCTTTTTTCCTACTTTTTTTCTCTATCTACACCTTTTTGTATCTATGTAGTGCCAATCTAACCCCAGTCCTTACTTTTTTGATTAAAATTGAATTTATTTCTATTTTCACCATTGTATTCTTTTCGCATTATGTTGACAACAGCGCATCGAACAAATATAATTTGATCGTGTATAAATCTATTTATCTCCGTCCTATAGGTTTGGTTTTTTACTTTACTTCATTCAACTGCTGAGTTCGTTGAATTCGCTGTGATATGTGATACAAGAAGTTTTTTTTTAGTGAAAAAAAAAATTGATTGTGTCATGCAATCAAATTTATTTATTTTGATTTCGATTGTATCTACACATCCTCCGTCCTATAGGTTTGGTTTTTTACTTTACTTCATTCAACTGCTGAGTTCGTTGAATTCGCTGTGATATGTGATACAAGAAGTTTTTTTTTAGTGAAAAAAAAAATTGATTGTGTCATGCAATCAAATTTATTTATTTTGATTTCGATTGTATCTACACATCCTAATTCTTTTTATATTTTTATTCGGGTTGCTAACTCAACGGTAGAGTACTCGGCTTTTAAGTGCGGCTAGGATCTTTTACACATTTGGATGAAGCAAGGAATTCGTCCAGACCATCGGTAGAGTTTGTAAGACCGCGACTGATCCTGAAAGGGAATGAATGGAAAAAATAGCATGTCGTATCAATAGAGAATTCTGAGAATATTGCATTCTTACCGGATCGGTACAAAGGCTTATTTTAAAGTCTTGGAACGGAACAAAATGAATTCGAAGTTGGGTCAAGTCAATAAATGGATAGAGCCCCATGGCTCCAATTATAGGGAAATAAAAAGCAACGGGCTTCTGTTCTTAATTTGAATGATTACCCGATCTAATTAGACGTTAAAAATATATTATTGCCTAATGCGGGAAAGGCTTCTCCTATGAGTGGATTATTCATTTTTTTTTTAATGAATCCTAACTATTAGCTATTCTCCATTAAGGATTGGAGATAAATGTGTAGAAGAAGCGGTATATTGATAAAGATAATTTTTTTTTCCAAAATCAAAAGAGCGATTGGGTTGCAAAAAAAAAAATAAAAAATTTCTAACCATCTTGTTATCCTATAACGAACATAAACCTATTAGATGAAAAAAGAGAGGATAGAGAGTCCATTGATGAGCTCACCTGTCTCCGAGGTATCTATTCTTTACTATACTATCTTATATAATATCTTGTTTTGACCGTATCGCACTATGTCTCATTTGATAATCCAAGAAATCACCTATCTTTGGTTCAAATCTAATTTCAAATGGAGGAATATCAAGGATATTTAGAACTCAATAAATTTAGTCAAAATGACTTCCTATATCCACTTATCTTTCAGGAGTATATTTATGCACTTGCTCATGATCATATTTTAAATAGATGCATTTTGTCGGATAATTTTAGTTATGACAATAAATCCAGCTCACTAATTGTGAAACGCTTAATTACTCGAATGTCTCAACCGAATCATTTAATTATTTCTGATAATGATTCCAACCAAAATCCATTTTTGGGGCCTAACAAGAATTTATATTATCAAAATCAAATGATATCAGAGGGATTTGCAGTCGTTGTGGAAATTCAATTTTCCCTACGATTAGTATTTTCCTTAGAAAGGAAAGAAATAGTAAAATCTCATAATTTACGATCAATTCATTCAATATTTCCTTTTTTAGAAGACAATTTTTTACATTTAAATTATGTGTCGGATATACTAATACCCCACCCCATCCATCTGGAAATCTTGGTTCAAACTCTTCGTTACTGGGTGAAAGATGCCTCTTCTTTGCATTTATTACGATTCTTTCTCTATGAGTATCAGAATAGGAATAGTCTTATTACTCCAACTCCAAAAAAATCAATTTCCATTGTTTCAAAAAGGAATCAAAGATTATTCTTGTTTCTATATAATTCTTATGTATGTGAATACGAATCTATCTTCATTTTTATTTGTAACCAATCTTTTCATTTACGATCAATATCTTCTGGAACTTTTTTTGAGCGAATATATTTCTATGGAAAAATAAAACATCTTGTAGAAGTCTTTTCTACTGATTTTCCTACCGTCCTATGGTTGTTCAAAGACCCGTTTATGCATTATGTTAGGTATCAAGGAAAATCAATTCTGGCATCAAAAGGTGCACCTCTTCTGCTGAATAAATGGAAATATTACCTTGTAAATTTTTGGCAATGTCATTTTTACCTATGGTCTCAACCAGGAAGGATCCATATAACCCAATTATCCAAAAATTCCCTCGACTTTCTGGGCTATCTTTCGAGTGTGCGACTAAATCCTTCAGCGGTACGGAGTCAAATGCTCGAAAATTCATTTATAATGGATAATCCTATTAAAAAGTTCGATATCATAGTTCCAATTATTCCTCTAATCAGATCATTGGCTAAAGCTAAATTTTGTAACCTAGTAGGGGATCCCATTAGTAAGCCGGCTTGGGCTGATTCATCAG